GATAGCGAACGGGTTACCTACTCCTAAGGGTCAAAGCAAGCCCTTTAATTCAATTCTTTATTCTTACATTAAAGAATGAATCAAATCTCCCCAAGTAGGATTCGAACCTACGACCAGTCAGTTAACAGCCGACCGCTCTACCACTGAGCTACTGAGGAACAAGGGGAGATTCGATCTCCTAGAGTTCAACTCCCGCTCTCAACCCATGAACAATATGAGTCCGAAGCTTCTTTCGTAACTCCCGGAATTTCTTCGTAGTGACTCCGTTCCATGCCTCATTTCATAGGGAAGCCCAAAGTGGCTCTATTTCATTCTATTTCACTTCCTAGCACTTCCTATCATTTAATATCCATCCCTTTGGTCTTATTTACATAAGAGATGTCATTTATAGTCTATCTCTTTCTATATATGGAAAGTCAAGAAATTCTCATCGAAACATCGAGAAATTGTGCATATAGAAAACTCTAAAGAAAGAAAAAAAGGAGACCCATGCCATGATTTTCAAATCTTTTCTACTTAGTAGTCTAAGTTTCTCGATGAGGATAATTAATTCGGTCGTTGTGGTCGGACTCTATTATGGATTTCTGACCACATTCTCCATAGGTCCCTCTTAGATCTTCTTTCTCCAATCTTGGATTAGGGAAGAAGGAGATATTCGCGACTACTGGCGGTTTCATTATGGGGCAGCTCATGATCTTCATATCGATCTATTATCCACCTCTGCATCTATTCTTTCTTAGCTAAACGGGTGGAAGATCCATCCAATTTGGTTATATCATGGACTCGAAAAACGGATCTGAATGTGACTGAAATGCACGATCTTCACAGGTATCACTTTTCACGATACCTAAAAGATGGAATAGCGATTTTCGAAGCATTTCCTATAAGAGAATGGTTTCCATTACTTTGAGAAATGGATTCTATATCAAACTATAGCTATTGCATTAAAGAAGAAAAGAAACTAATAGAAGTCGAAGACGAGGAATGGTAGTGAATAGAGAGAAAGATTCTTCTGATTTTCTTGTTCCTGAAAATATTCTATCTATCTCCTAGACGCCGTAGAGAATTGAGAATTTTCATGTCTTTCAATTCTCGTACTCGTAATTGGAAAGTTACGGAAGGAGATCCATCATTTTGCAATGAAAACAACATAAAAAACTCTGGACAATTTCGAAATCAGGCCAAGCGTCTTAATACATATGCAAAAAAATTCATTATTGGCCCACCATTGATTAGAAGATTTAGCTTGTATGAATCGCTATTGGTTTGATACGAATAATGGCAGTCGTTTCAGTATGTTAAGGATACAGATGTATCCACAATTCATTTAGAGTTACTTAATAGCCTATTTCTTATACCATATCTCTATCCCGTGAAATTCTCGAGCCGAAAGATGGATGCATATGCTGTGTTTCATTTTGCTAAACGATATCAATTAAATGGTGTATCAATTCCATAAATTGGATATAGCAATAAATAAATCAGCAAAATTCTTTTATTTTAGATAGAAGAAACATTTCTTCTATCTAAAATAAAAGAATGTACCCTTCTATCCAAATCCAATTTGCATCGATAAAATAAATCCAAATTCCAGTAGTAGATGAATAATTGCAAATTTTTGTGTGTACGAGATTAGAATAACTTCAAAATAACTGACATAATTTTGTATTTTTCCTGATCAGAAAAATACAAGAAAAAGAAAGGAGGTAGAAAAATTTTTGGATTTATGGTTAAAGAAGAAAAAGAAGAAAACAGGGGTTCTGTTGAATTTCAAGTATTCAGTTTCACCAATAAGATACGGAGACTTGCTTCACATTTGGAATTACACAAAAAAGATTTTTCATCGGAAAGAGGTCTACGAAGACTTTTGGGAAAACGTCAACGTTTGCTAGCTTATTTGGCAAAGAAAAATAGAGTACGTTATAAGAAATTAATCAGTCAGTTGGATATTAGGGAGAAGTAATTTAATCGTTCGAATTTTTTTCTTATTTTATTAGTAGTCTTATAGTAGTCTTAGATTTTGCATTTTGATGAGCCTCGTTTTGAGGAATTCATGGAATAATCCATTTTCATGGAATAATGAATTAAGGAAGAAAGGATATGAGTCTACCGCTTACAAGAAAAGATCTCATGATAGTCAATATGGGCCCTCACCACCCATCAATGCATGGTGTTCTTCGACTGATCGTTACTCTCGATGGTGAAGATGTTATTGATTGTGAACCCATATTAGGGTATTTACACAGAGGAATGGAAAAAATCGCGGAAAACCGAACTATTATACAATACTTACCTTAGGAGGGAGATAGAAAGAGAGAGATGGTAGAAAAGGGAGAGAGATGGTAGAAGGAGATAGGAAGGGGAATAAGGGGCTCTTTAGGCAGGAGACAGGGGAATTCCTTAAGTTAAGAAAGAAAAAAGAATAAGAACACGGATACATAACATAAAAAAAAGAATAAATAAGACGATATTCGCCCTCCCCCTACATATTTAATTTCTTCTCCTATACAAAAACCAGCAAGACCTACCCCATTGGTAATTCCATCAATGACACCCTTATCGAAAAACTGCGTTAGTTCGGTTAATCCTCTTATACCCAGGGTAAAGACCCTAGTATAGAAAATATCTATATAACCACGATTATATGACCAACTGTATATCTTTTTTTTTACTTGATCCAAAAAAGACTTTTTCGGACTCTCTTTTACAAGGGAATTTTTAAAATATAAATTCTGAAAAAAAGAATAAGCAGATCCATAGAAGATATATGCTATGAATAGACCAAACATAGCTAGACTTACAGAAGAAATTGCATTAGTGATAAATTCATATGAATTTATGGAAGAATTAGAACTTTCCTGGAAAAAGCTTATTGAGGGAGTTAACCACTTTGATAATATGGTTAACTCCGCTATTCCATTATCCATTACTCCATTATCAAAATGGATTCCTATGGATCCAATGAACAAAGTAAAAAGCAGTAATATAAAAAGAGGGAATAGCATAGTATTTCCCGTTTCATGAGGATAGACAAAAGTGTTTTTAACCCCAAAGGAAGTACTAAAGGACCCTATCCTATTTCTTGTATTACCATGAATTTTGGATATATTTTGTGAAAAAAAAGAAACTCCACTCTTCGTTGTTGATAAAATGAAATCTCTATTCACTCCTTTGGGTATCCTTTTTCCCCATAAGGATATTGAATACAACGAGCCCTCTTTAGTGCTACTGTAATTTTGAAAATGAACACGCAGGTACCCATCAAAAGTAAGTAAATATATCCGAAACATATAAAACGCAGTTAATCCTGCAGCAAAAGAGGCTATTATTCCAAAAAAGGGTGAATACAACCAACTATTACTAAGGATTTCATCTTTGGACCAGAAGCAAGCAAGAGGTGGAATACCACAAAGAGAAAGCGTACCCCATAAAAAAGTAGTTCTTGTAATTGGAACGTATTTTCTTAAACCACCCATAAGAACCATATTCTGACTTTTATCTGGTGAATATCCAACAAGAGGTTCCATTGAATGAATAATGGATCCGGATCCCAAGAACAATAAAGCTTTCGAATAAGCATGAGTGATCAAATGGAATAAAGCAGCTTGATAAGAACCTATACCTAGAGCTAACATCATATAACCCAATTGAGACATTGTAGAATAGGCTAAGCTTCTTTTAATATCTCTCTGAGCAAGAGCTAAAGTAGCTCCTAAGAAGAGTGTTATTGTACCTACTAAAGAAATGAAACTCATTATTAAAGGTAGGGATATGAAAAGAGGAAGAAGTCGAGCTAGAAGAAAAATCCCCGCAGCAACCATAGTTGCTGCGTGTATAAGAGCCGAAATGGGAGTGGGTCCTTCCATAGCATCGGGTAACCATACGTGAAGAGGGAATTGTGCAGATTTTGCAACTGCACCAAGGAATAATAAAAAAGCACACAAAGTAGTAAGTAAGGAATTAATCCCATTATTAGGAATCCAGTTATTAGCTATTTTGAACAAATCCCGAAACTCTAAACTACCTGTTATCCAAAAAAAACCTAAAATTCCTAATAACAGACCAAAATCCCCTACACGATTAGTTACAAAAGCTTTTTGACAAGCACTCGCTGCAATTGGCCGTGTAAACCAAAAGCCTATCAATAAATAGGAACACATTCCCACAAGTTCCCAAAAAAAATAAATTTGTATCAAATTGGAACTAGTAACCAATCCCAACATGGAAGTATTGAAAAAACTTATATAAACAAAAAATCTCAAATATCCTTCATCGTGAGACATATAATCGTCACTATAAATAAGAACGAGGATTCCTACTGTAGTAATTAGTATTAACATAATAGAAGTAAGCGGGTCGATCAAGTATCCAAATTCTAAGGAAAAATCATTATTGACGGTCCAAGACCATAGATATTGATAGATAGAACTTCCATTTATTTGTTGAATAGATAGGTGAACTGAGAATACCATAGCTATACTTAAGAGTAAAACACTAGGAAAAGCCCATATGCGACGAAGATTTTTTGTTGCTGTCGGAATAAGAATAAGTCCAAACCCCATTGACATAATAACTGGAAGTGGGAGAAGAGGGATTACCCATGCATATTGATATGTATGTTCCATAAGAAAAGAAATGGAAATTTTTACTTCAATTTTTTTATAAAATAAAATTGTTTCCGATTCACCAAACCAATTCTTATCTCTTTCTGAAGGAATAAAAAAAAAAAGAATAAGACAAAATACTGGAATTCTTCATTTTTCCAAATTTCTCTCATTGAAATAATCAAAAATGAAGAATGGGTTTACTTGGTTAAATTCAAAAAGTTAATCAAATAACTTTGTTACTTAGTTATTATCTAAAGAAGGATATTTATTAAAATATAAAAAAGGATTGAATCATTTTACTTTCTATTCATTTTTTTATTCATTTTTGTATTTCTTTCTATTACAATGAAGATGAAGCAACTCTCATGTTTCGTAACTGATTGATTGAATTCCAATGAAAACCTATGTTTATAGGAAATTCTCGAATATTCCTTACTTCATATAGAACTGAAATCCTAATGACTAGAATTACCTAAGTTTTAGAATGTCTTGTTTAAGAGACTAACTATTTTTTTTTGTTTTGATTGGAATTCAATTATGGAATACCATTCTGAACTTAATTAACTATTTGAATTTTCCCTTCCTTTTATCCCCCCATCTTATATGGGGGATAGACCCCCGTACCATATATCTATATATGAAGTATACTTGATATATAAATTGATTTAAATAGAAAACCTTTGTATATATTCTATATTATTAAAACAAAATCCAAAATATATATGAAAAATATGCTAAATGAAAAATATGCTAAAAAATTCTTGTCTTATCCGCATTAGAGAAAATGAAATAAAAAAGAATTCTGAATTTCAGTTCAGTATCTAAGTATAAATACTAAGAAAAAGCAGAAAGAAGGATTGATTTGCGGCAATAGATGTCTTTCACATACAACTAGAAAAAAGTAATCTCCTTTTTAAATGGCAGTTCCAAAAAAACGTACTTCGATGTCAAAAAAGCGTATTCGTAAAAATCTTTGGAAGAAAAAGACTTATTTTTCCATAGTACAATCTTATTCTTTAGCAAAATCAAGATCATTTTCCAGCGGCAGCGAGCATCCAAAACCAAAGGGTTTTTCTGGGCAACAAACAAATAATCTGGTTTTGGAATAATTTGAATTGACCTATCCAAAAGAAATTCCAATTATTTAATATGAATAATTCGGATTAATTAATGAATGTACTTTTATGTGTCGAATTCCTCGGTACAATATTCTTAGAACTAACCCCTCTGATATATAGAACAAAAGTTTTTGCTATACTGTGTCCTAAGTATTCTTTTCCTATCAACGAACTTTTCATAATAGAATCCTCATATTTTATTATGAGGATTCTATTATGAAAAGTAGAGTATTCTTGCAATAGGACTTACAACTTCTACCTATCTTATCCAAAATCCACAAATAAATTGGTTTAGGCTTGGTAAATCGTATTAATAAGAGAATAAAGGCTTTCATTCTAGAAATTTTGCTAAAATCCAAAATTCTTTGTATTTAATGATGAAATTCTAGAAATTCTAATGGATAGATAGAAAAGGTTTTTTGTATTTTGTCCATTGCATTGAAAGATTTGAAAAAATTTCAATGAGAAACTAATTAGAAAAAAATTAGTTCTATATTGCAACTGAGAAAAAACAGTTCCAACTCTTTCAAGCTTTGTTTCTATTGAGCAAAGCAAGAGTTTTTTGTTAAAAAAATCCGCAACGATACTACCAAACGAAGTCTATTTTAATGAAGATTCTAATGTTCCTAAATTCTATGGACTCTCCCAATCTCGACGATTTGCCAGAGAATAACTATTATTCTTTTAAGTTCCCTATTATTTCAAGTTAGCCGCCATGGTGAAATTGGTAGACACGCTGCTCTTAGGAAGCAGTGCTCAAGCATCTCGGTTCGAGTCCGAGTGGCGGCATTCTCGAAAAAGAATACAATAGATTAGAAAATGGATTCAATTCGAAATTTCCAATTTTGTAATGGGACCTTCTCCTTATGCTATTTGCAACTTTAGAACATATACTAACTCATATCTCTTTCTCAACTATTTCAATTGTGATTACGATTCATTTGATAACCTTATTAGTTCGTGAACTTGGGGGATTACATGATTCGTCAGAAAAAGGAATGATAGCAACTTTTTTATCTATAACAGGATTCTTAGTTTCTCGTTGGGCTTCTTCGGGACATTTTCCATTAAGTAATTTATATGAGTCATTGATCTTCCTTTCATGGGCTCTGTATATTCTTCATACGATTCCTAAGATACAGAACTCTAAAAATGATTTAAGCACAATAACTACGCCAAGTACTATTTTAACGCAAGGCTTTGCCACGTCGGGTCTTTTAACTGAAATGCATCAATCCACAATACTAGTACCTGCTCTACAATCTCAGTGGTTAATGATGCATGTCAGTATGATGTTACTAAGCTATGCAACTCTTTTGTGCGGATCCTTATTATCCGCCGCTCTTCTAATCATTAAATTTCGAAAGAATTTCGATTTCTTTTCTAAAAAGAAAAAAAATGTTTTACTTAAAACATTTTTCTTTAGTGAGTTTAGTGAGATTGAATATTTCTATGCAAAAAGAAGTGCTTTAAAAAACACCTCTTTTCCTTCATTTTCAAATTATTACAAATATCAATTAACTGAGCGTTTGGATTCTTGGAGTTATCGTGTCATTAGCCTAGGGTTTACCCTTTTAACCATAGGTATTCTTTGTGGAGCAGTATGGGCTAATGAGGCGTGGGGATCCTATTGGAATTGGGATCCTAAGGAAACTTGGGCATTTATTACTTGGACCATATTCGCAATTTATTTACATAGTAGAACAAATCCAAATTGGAAGGGTACGAATTCCGCACTTGTAGCTTCAATAGGATTTCTTATAATTTGGATCTGCTATTTTGGTATCAATCTATTAGGAATAGGTTTACATAGTTATGGTTCATTTACATTACCATCTAAATGATTACATAACATAAAACCTTCATGAAATGAAAGTTTTTCCATTTTTGTTTGATTTGAGAACCCCTTGAACGCCTTCTCAAAGGGTTCTCAAAAATTCGAGATATATCTAATTAGACTTAGACTTTTTTACTTTTTTCTGAATTATTTGGTTTTTCCACTATGGAATATAGAGTATAGAGCGGACTAGTTAAAAAAAAAAATCCTATTTAGGATAATAATTGGATAAGAGAGCCTCTACCCTGTCAACGGATAGCGAGAGAACAAAATCTGGATAAATACCAATTCCTATTACTGGTAAAAAGATACAGATTAAAAGAAAGAGTTCTCGCGGTCCAGAATCCACAAAATTTGCGTTTGGAACATGAAATAGCTTGTATCCATAGAACATCTGGCGTAACATAGATAATAAATAAATAGGAGTTAATATCATTCCAATTGCCATTACAAAAGTAATTAGCATTTTTGGCATTAACAGAAATTTGGGACTAGTAATTAGTCCAAAAAATACTACTAATTCTGCAACAAAACCGCTCATTCCTGGTAAGGCAAGAGAAGCCATTGAAAAGCTACTAAACATGGTAAAAATTTTCGGCATTGGGATAGATATCCCCCCCAGTTCTTCGAGATAAACAAGACGCATTCTATCACAAGCCGTTCCCGCCAAGAAAAAAAGTGTAGCACCAATAAATCCATGGGATAGTATTTGTAAAATAGCTCCATTGAGTCCAATGTTGGTTATGGAACCAATTCCTATAATTATGAAACCCATGTGAGATACGGAGGAATAGGCTATTCTTTTTTTGAAATTTCGTTGACCAAGAGAAGTTGAAGCTGCATAGATTATTTGCATCGCTCCTATTATTACCAACCAGGGGGAAAATAGATAATGAGCATGAGGTAACAATTCCATATTGATCCGAATCAATCCGTATGCTCCCATCTTTAATAGGATTCCCGCTAAAAGCATACATGTACTGTAATGCGCTTCCCCATGGGTATCTGGTAACCACGTATGTAGGGGTATAATTGGCAATTTGACAGCATAAGCAATAAGGAAGCCCAAATAAAATAGTATTTCCAATGTTGCAGGGTATGATCGATTAATTAATCTTTCCAAATCTAATCTTGGTTCGTTGGAACCATATAAGCCCATACCTAGAACTCCGATTAAGAAAAAAATGGAACCGCCTGCAGTATACAAAATAAACTTTGTAGCTGAATACAGACGCCTCTTTCCCCCCCACATGGATAAAAGTAAGTAAACAGGAATTAATTCTAACTCCCACATGATAAAAAAAAGTAAAAGGTCTCGCGAAGAAAATAATCCTATTTGACCACTATACATTGCTAGCATCAGGAAATAGAATAATCGCGAATTCCGGGTAACCGGCCAAGCTGCTAAAGTAGCTAAAGTAGTGATAAATCCTGTCAATAAAATAGATCCTAATGAAAGTCCATCGATTCCCAATCTCCAGTGGAAATCAAAGACATCTATCCATTTAGAATCCTCCTTTAATTGGATTAAGGGATCCTCCAATTGGAAATGATAACAGAATGCATAAGTCATTAGAAGGAATTCTAATAAACAAATAGATATAGTATACCACCTAACGATTTTGTTTCCCCTATGAGGTAAAAAGAAAATTAATGAACCTGCAAATATCGGCAAAACAACAAGTATTGTTAACCAAGGAAAATAACTCATGATAAAGTGATAAAGACAAGATACGTTTTGACCAGAAAAGCCCGTGCTCGCTTATTTCGAGCACAGGCTTCTTCGGTAAAGAGGAATCAGACGATTCAAGTGGAGTTTTTTGTAACGTATCAATAAGATAGAGCCATGCTGCGGGTTGTTTCAGGCCCTAAATAAACGCGGACACTTAAAAAATCTGTTGGGCAGGCAGATTCGCATCTCTTACAACCCACACAATCTTCGGTTCTCGGGGCAGAAGCAATTTGCTTGGCTTTACACCCATCCCAGGGTATCATTTCTAATACATCTGTTGGACAAGCTCGTACACATTGAGTGCATCCTATACATGTATCATAAATTTTTACGGAATGTGACATTGGATCTATAAATTTTCCTTTTCAACATAAAAATTTTCGATCTGGTAAAAATGAAATTAGTACTATATGAGTCATATGTATTGTAGGCACCAGACGAAGCAATGGTTTATCCAAACTTCAACAAATAAATAATGCAATATATTTCTTAATCCGTTTGTGAGAAAGCGTGAAAAGAGCCAAGAGACTTGAATTTTGGGCTTCAACAATCATAATTATACGAATTGTACATACGAATTCGAACTAGCCAATAAATTGGCTATCGTCTTTTCAATATAAATTATTGCAATATTCAAATTGCAATATCAATGAATTGCAAAAATTCAATAAGTAAAAAAGAATACTATACAATAACCTACTCAAAAAATAGATATTCTAAAATAATAAAATAATAAGAAAATAGTATTCGATTTCTATTCATCTTAATATTTGAATTTTATATTATCATTATATGTGCGCCTTTGTTTATTTGTTTAGAGGATTCTATGTCTAATTATTCAAAAGTCTAATTATTCAAAAAATTAGATTGATTGATACGAGTTGATTTCCTGTTACGATGGATGGAAGAAAGAATGGATAGTCCAATAGCTGCTTCAGCAGCCGCAAGGGCTATAACAAAAATTGCGAAAATGTCTCCTTTTAATTGGCGACTATCAAATAGATCAGAAAATGTTACGAGATTTAGATTAATTGAATTCAGTATAAGTTCAAGACATATTAGAGCTCTAACCATGTTTCGGCTTGTGATCAATCCATAGATACCAATCGAAAATAAATAGACACTCAAAAAAAGTACATGCTCAAACATCATTAACTAACTCCTTATCAATCTCGATTCATTTCAATATGAGGACAAGAATTGAACCGATTCAATTAATTAGAATAGAACAATTACACAACAAAAGAGAAAAGAAGGTATTTGTTGGCAGTAGATGGGTTTTACTAAATCAAAATTGTGATTCTTTAGTTATTTATTTTAGTTACTTATTTTAGATTTGAAATTCTAAGAATTTTGACTCATTCTAAGTATTTCTTATTGCCGAGCCATAGTAATTGCACCTATTAAAGAAACTAGAAGAATTATGGAAATGAGTTCAAACGGAAGATAAAAATCAGTTGCTAAATGAATCCCAATTTGTTGAACGTTATTTATGAGACCCTGTTCTACTATTTGGTTTGATCTTGTAGTCCAAAGAATTCCATACCATGACGTATCTGGGATAGTAGTCATTAGTGAAAAAAGAATAGTTATACAAACGAGTGAAGTGAACCCATCTCCAATAGTCCAATAATTCTTATTTTTAGACCATTCTGAGCCATCTATGAACATTACGGCAAATATGATCAAGACATTTATGGCTCCCACATAAATAAGAAGTTGTGCGACAGCTACAAAGTAGGAATTCAATAAAATATAGAATAAGGATATACAAATAAGAACTAATCCCAGCGAAAAGGCAGAATAAATTGGGTTGGTAAGTAATACTACTCCTATGCCCCCTAGTAGAAGAAAAAATTCCCCAAATAGCACAAGAATCTCATGTATTGGTCCAGGTAAATCCATTATGGATAAGAATAAATTAATAGTATAAAATTTTTCATGAACTGACTAAAACTAAAAGATTCAAGGAAGGAAAAAGGGATTAGGATATTTTTTGTATATAAGTTGTATAGTTAGAAATCACATCACGAAAATCAACTCTCATTTTAAATCAGGAATAATTTGCAATAAGCAGTAGTTATTCGTTTTTCTTTATAGTTAGTAAAGAACTATTGGATTTTTCTAACAAAAAAGAAAAATCCTAGTAATTAGTAATCGTTCTTGAATTCAAAGATTTTTCTTCGTCTATTTTACTTTGAGTCGAATTCCTAATTGTTTGAATTGTGTAATCTCCCATTATGGAGATTGGTAACCGACTCAAAGCAATTTGATTGTAATTCAATTCATGACGATCATAAGTAGAAAGTTCATATTCTTCAGTCATTGATAAACAGCTTGTCGGACAGTACTCAACACAATTACCACAAAATATACAAACTCCAAAATCAATACTATAATTAAGCAATTGTTTCCTTTTAATATCCTTTTCAAATCTCCAATCCACAAGGGGTAGATCTATCGGGCATACGCGAACACATACTTCACAAGCAATACATTTATCAAATTCAAAGTGGATTCGCCCCCGGAAACGCTCCGATGTAATTGATTTTTCATAAGGGTAGTGAATCGTTATAGGTAAACGATTTGTGTGGGATAAGGTAATTATGAAACTTTGACCAATGTACCTTGCAGCGCGTATTGTTTGTTGACCATAACTCATGAACCCAGTTACCATAGGGAACATATTATAAATATCTATGAAAAAGGTATGTTTCTTTCTCTTGTTTGAGAGAATTTTTGTGTTGAAAATATTCTTACTATTATTGTATTATCTTATTTATAGTGAAACAAGTTGGGAAGAAGTTGTTAATAAGAGATTGCCCAGGGAAATAGGTAAAAGAAATTTCCATCCAAGATTTAATAACTGATCCATTCTCATCCTGGGTAAAGTCCATCTTATTGTGATAGAAATGAAGAGAAATAAATAAGCTTTAGTTAATGTAATAAAGATACCCATTGTCATTTCCAAAATTCCAACCATTTTATTCATTTGGAAAAATCCAAAAAAGGATATATAGGGAATAGATAAATTCCACCCGCCTAAGTAGAGAACTGTTACAAATAAAGAGGAAACTAATAAATTTAGGTAAGAAACAAGATAAAATAAACCATATTTGATACCGGAATATTCGGTTTGATAACCTGCTACTAATTCTTCCTCTGCTTCTGGTAAATCAAAGGGTAATCTTTCACATTCTGCCAAAGAAGAAATTAGAAAAACCAGAAAACCTATAGGCTGACGCCAAAGATTCCATCCAAAAAAACCATATTTTGACTGTGCTTCAACTATATCAACTGTACTTGAACTGTTAGATAATCATAGTCGATGATAACATTACAGTTCCCACCGCTATTCCAAAACCGTACATGAAACCTTAGCTTCATACGGCTTCTCTATGATCAGAAAAAAGGAAAGGGTTGTTTCATTTCGGTATTATCCCCCTGGGCATAGATAGAATTAGGTAAGATAAAATCGATTGGAAAGTCCTAAATTAGACCAAAGGAATTCCGTCTGCTAGAATAAGAAAAAGCGCTTCCGAATTGATCTCGTCCTTTATAATATAATGAGAATTTTTCTTTGTTCAGCAATAACTTAATCTTGGAATAAAACACTCGTTATAGCAATTAATAAATGAAAAGAATTGGGCATTAGTTCATGAGGAATTCTGTATGAATATGAATAGAGGAAGGAAAGAATAAATAAAGATCTTTTTTTTTGTATTGCATTCCATATCTTTTGTCCTATTCTTCTTTCCCCCGGTAGGGGTACTTAAAAAGAAAAAAGGAATAAAGGGTTAATTCGTTCTTGATAGCCATTTCCTTAACAAGTGAATGGGAACATACTCTGGATCGGAATCCGAAGAAAGTACTACTTGATCATTTCCACCAATTTCAAGTCCTTATTATGATTCCTTTTATGAGGAAAAATATCTAATGCCTTAGATTTCCTCATTACTAATCCTTTATGTACTTTAGTGTTCCTAACCCCTCACTAACTTTTGATGGATTCCTCTTATGATTATAAGTTATAGTAATAACTAGGAATATTCTAGTAATGGAATTCCATATCGCGAATCCTTTATTCTTGCCCGCTTCAAGATATGATGACTAATCAAAAAATCTCAACCTTGGGGTAAAGAGTTTACACTGCTTATGTTTACTTCAACTTTTTTCTTGTACGTAGGAAATGAGATTTTTTCTTTTTACTACAAATTAATAAGCTGTTTTGTTTCACTCATATAGCTATCTAGTTTAACTTACCAACCCGAATATAGAATAAGAAAAGGAAGATAAATATTCAATGGATTTTAGAGGAAAAAGATCCTATTTTAACGAATCACACGTAGAGATATTGCTAGCACACAAAAAGTTAATGGTATTTCATAACTAATAGATTGAGCAGCAGCTCGTAGACCGCCTAAAAAAGAATATTTATTATTTGAGCTATATCCTGCCATAAGAAGACCAATAGGAGCAATACTTGAAATGGCAATCCATAAAAAAACACCAATACTAAGATCGGCTAAAACAAAATGATATCCTAAAGGGATAACTAAAAAACTTAATAAAATGGATATGACTGCTATAGAGGGTCCAATGCTAAATAAAGGAATATCTCCTCGGGATGGCAGGATATCCTCCTTAAAAAGTAGCTTAGTTCCATCGGCTATAGCTTGAAGCAGTCCCAGGGGGCCAGCATATTCAGGACCAATACGTTGTTGTATCGATGCGGATATTTCTCTTTCTAACCACACAATTACCAGTACTTCTATTGTGATTCCCAGTAGGAGGGTCAAAATAGGTAGAATCCATATCAGTCCATAGACTTCTTTTAATAATTCCGATTTCGAAAAAGAATTGATAGTTTCTACCTCTACCCTATCTATTATCATTTCAACGATCAACTTCCCCCATAATGATATCTATACTACCTAATATCGTCATGATATCAGCCAATTTCATTTTTTTAACTAGTTGAGGAAGAATTTGCAAATTAATAAAACCAGGTGGACGAATTTTCCATCTCCAGGGGAAAAGACTATCATCTCCTACCAGATAAATTCCTAATTCACCTTTTGGAGCTTCCACTCTTACATAAAGCTCTTGCTTTGACAATTCAAAATTGGGCGAAGGTTTTTTACCAAGAAATCGATATTCAAAATCATTCCATTCGGAATTCTTTGCTTTCTTAAAGCGTCGGACTTCTAAATTCTCATAAGGACCCCCAGGAATTTTCTCTACAGCCTGTTGAATAATTTTGATGGATTCCCTCATTTCACCCATTCGTACTAAATAGCGAGCTAATGAATCCCCTTCTTTTTGCCATTGGATTTTCCAATCAAATTGGTTGTAAGACTCATAAGGATCAACTTTACGAAGATCCCATTGTATTCCAGAAGCTCGTAACATCGGTCCCGATAAGCCCCAATTTACTGCTTCTTCTCCGCTAATAAAACCGACTCCTTCAACTCGTTCTATAAAAATGGGATTCTGTGTAATAAGTTGTTGATATTCAACAACTCCTCGTAAAAAATAATAACAGAAATCTAAACATTTATCGATCCATCCATAAGGTAGATCGGCGGCTACTCCTCCGATGCGAAAGTAATTATGCATCATTCGCATACCTGTAGCAGCTTCAAATAGATCATATATCAATTCTCTCTCTCTAAAAATATAGAAAAAAGGAGTCTGTGCGCCGAG